TTGCGGTGATTGTGTTCTACTAATCATAAAGATATTGGGACTTTGTATTTGTTATTGGCCTTGTGATCTGGTCTAATTGGTTTGGCTTTGAGGTTGTTGATTCGTGCTGAGTTGGGTCAGCCTGGCAGTTTGTTGGGTGATGATCAATTGTATAATGTTATTGTTACGGCTCATGCTTTCATAATAATTTTCTTTTTGGTTATGCCAATGATAATTGGGGGTTTTGGTAATTGGCTTATCCCTCTTATGATTGGGGCTCCCGATATGGCTTTTCCTCGTCTTAATAATTTGAGTTTTTGGCTGCTTGTGCCTGCTCTTTTTTTGTTATTAAGCTCTTCTTTAGTAGAAAGTGGTGTTGGTACTGGTTGGACTGTTTACCCGCCTTTGTCAAGGAATGTTTCTCATTCCGGGGCTTCTGTAGATTTGGCTATTTTTTCTTTGCATCTTGCTGGTGCATCTTCTATTTTGGGGGCTATTAATTTTATTTCGACTGTTGGTAATATACGCTCTCCTGGCGTAGTTGCTGAGCGAATTCCGTTGTTTGTGTGGGCTGTTACTGTAACAGCTGTTCTGTTGGTGGCGGCGTTACCTGTTTTGGCAGGGGCTATCACTATGTTATTGACTGATCGTAATTTGAATACATCTTTTTTTGACCCGACTGGGGGTGGTGACCCCATTTTGTATATGCACTTATTTTGGTTTTTTGGGCATCCAGAGGTTTATATTTTGATTCTACCAGGGTTTGGTATGATTTCACATATCGTTATGCATTACGCAGGAAAGAAGCAAGTATTTGGGTATTTAGGTATGGTGTATGCTATTGTGTCTATTGGGGTTCTTGGTTTTATTGTTTGGGCTCATCATATGTTTACTGTTGGAATAGATGTAGATACTCGAGCTTATTTTACTGCGGCTACGATGATCATTGCTGTACCCACAGGAATTAAGGTGTTTAGGTGATTGGCTACGATTCATGGATTTGTGAATAAGAGTGAACCCCCCATTATATGGGCTTTGGGGTTTATTTTCTTGTTCACTGTTGGGGGTTTGACTGGGATTGTTTTGTCTAACTCTTCGTTAGATATTGTGTTACATGATACTTATTACGTAACGGCTCATTTTCATTACGTGTTAAGAATGGGGGCTGTCTTTGCCTTGTTTAGAGCGTTTAGATACTGGTATCCTTTGATTTCTGGGGTTACTTTCCATGTGACTTGAAGTAAAGTTCATTTTGTTTTGATGTTTGTTGGGGTTAATTTAACGTTTTTCCCTCAACACTTTTTGGGTTTAGCCGGAATGCCTCGTCGGTATTCCGATTATCCAGACAGGTTCGCTAAATGGAATGTTGTGTCTTCGTGGGGTTCATTGATTTCTTTTGTTTCTGTACTTTTGTTTATGTTTATGCTGTTTGAGTCTTTCGTTTCTCAGCGTTCTGTGGTGTGGGGAAGAGCTTTAAGTGCTTGTTCTGAGTGACAAGATAATATTTTCCCGGCTTCTTTTCACTCTAACAGACAGGTCGCTAAGGCGGTTTTGTGGGCTAGTTAGGTTGTTAACAAAAAAGTAGGGTACAGTTGTTATTGCTGATTAAAGTGTAGAGAATGTTGCGTAATCCTTTTCATTTGGTGGAATTTAGTCCGTGGCCTTTTACGGCGGCGATAGGGGCTTTATTCCTTACTACGGGTATGGTAAGGTGATTTCATGGGAAGGGGGGGTTTTTAATGGTTTTGGGGATTTCTGTGATTTTATTTACAATGATCCAATGGTGGCGTGATGTGGTGCGTGAGGGAACTTATCAAGGTTATCATACAAGCTGAGTTAGGATAAATCTTCGTTGGGGGATAGTGCTGTTTATTTTTTCAGAGGTGTGTTTTTTCTTTGCTTTTTTTTGGGGGTTTTTCCATAGAAGGTTGGTTCCGACGGTGGAGTTGGGTTGTGTTTGGCCTCCTGTTGGGGTTTTGCCCCTAAATGCTTTTAAGGTTCCACTACTTAATACAGCTGTTTTATTGGGTTCTGGTGTTAGGGTTACTTGGGCTCACCATAGATTGATGAGTGGAAGGCGTGAGGAGGCGCTTTACGGGCTAGCACTGACTGTCCTTTTAGGAGTGTATTTTACTTTTCTTCAGTGGGGGGAGTACCAAGAGGCATCTTTCAGGGTTGCAGATAGGGTTTATGGTTCTACTTTCTTTGTGATGACTGGGTTTCATGGGTTACATGTTTTGATTGGGAGTGTTTTTTTATTTGTATGTACATTGCGGTGTTATTTTCATCATTTTTCGGTTTCTCACCATTTTGGTTTTGAAGCTGCTGCTTGGTATTGGCATTTTGTTGATGTGGTTTGGATTTTTCTTTACTTGTGTATTTATTGATGGGGTTCTTAGTGAGCTAAGATCAGGGTGTAAGATGATCGGATTGATTTGGTTTAGGTAGGTTAGGTATGTAGGAAATGTTAATAGATATTTTTTCTTCATTGGACGCGGGTGTATCCTCCAATTTTAGGGTGTGGGGTTTTGTTTGGATAACTGGTTTTGTAGGTGTGCTGGTTTGTTTGGCTCGGTTTTGAGTAGATGTTTCTAGTGTGAGTTTTGTTTTTTTTACATTGGTTGAGTTAATTGTCGGGTTGGTAAAGAGATGCTCTGGAAAGTTTCTTGGTGGTTTCGTGCTTGGGCAGGTGTGTTTGTTTTGGATGCTCTTTTCTTTAAATCTTAGGGGGATGATTCCTAGGGTGTTTAGGCCGACGAGTCATTTGTCTTTGACGTTTGTGTTGGCTTTGGTTGTTTGGTTTTGTTTGATTTTTAGAGGTTGAACCTATTCTTGGGCTCGAAGAGCCGGGCAGTTAGTGCCGACTGGGAGACCAGTTGTTTTAGTTCCTTTGTTGGTGCTTATTGAAAGTATTAGTACTTTGATTCGTCCAATTACGTTGGGTGTCCGTCTTGCTGCTAATATTACCATAGGACATCTTATGTTACATGTTATTGGTGAGTATGTGTCCGGTTTTCTTTGTAGGAGTGGTTTGGTAAGTAGGATTTTCGGGAGTTGGGTTATGTGGGGCTATGTGCTTTTTGAGTTTGCCGTAAGATTTTTACAGGCTTATGTGTTTGTTTTATTAGTGGGTTTGTACTCTTCGGATCATCCTATAACGGGTGATCATTAGTTTATTGTGGTCGGTAAAGGGCTGGTTAATTTATAACATAAACTTGTCGAGTTTAAGTTGCCCAGTATGGGTGCTCTTTTATGCCTCAATTGAGTCCTATATCTTGAGTTTTTGTTTTTGGTGTTTTCTTGGTGTTTTTTATTTGGTTTGCGATTATAGTTTGATGGGGAAATTCTGGTAAGTATGGGGCTTACCAGGGGGGAGTAAACCTATGGTTAAAGGGGGTTAGTAGTAAGTTAAAGTGGGGTTTCACTAAGGTGTATTTGGCGAAGTTAACTAAAAAGAGTTAGACAAGTGAAGATTGTTTCTTTGTTGGGTGTTGGGGTTATTGGGGTTATGTTAGGGTGTGTTTGTTTAGTGTCTCAGCGTAAGAGTCTTTTTGGGGTTTTGCTGAGAATGGAGGTTTTTACGTTAGGTATTTATGCCATTATTTTTAGTGTATTTTGGGTTTTGGGGGAGTTAGGGAGGTTGTGTTTAATTTTTTTGACTTTTGGGGTTTGCGAGGCAGCTCTAGGGCTTAGAGTTTTGGTGTCGTTGGTTCGTGGGGTTGGGAGTGATTACGTTAGCAGGTTAACGTCTGGGCATTTTTAGGTTGTTAATAATAGCGGGGTTTGTGGCGATAATAAGGGGGTTTGGGTTATCAGTTTTTTGGTGAGTATTCATTTGAGGGTGAATTGTTATGTTGTTTGTTAGTTTTCTATACTGGTTTAGTCCGTTAGGTTTGGCCAGTTGCTATAGTGGGGTTTTTGTGGTGGACAATTTCTCATTTAGCTTGGTGTCTTTAACAATTTTGGTTTGTTGTTTTAGGGTCTTGGCGAGAGTACGCGATGTCCAAAAGGTTGGAAATAGGGGTAAAGCTTTTGTTTTGAGGGTTTTGGCTTTGACTGTTGTTCTTTTTTGTTGTTTTAGTGTGAGATCTTTGTTTAATTTCTATGTTTTATTTGAGTTTAGGTTAATTCCTACTCTGTTTCTTATTATGGGGTGGGGTTATCAACCTGAGCGGTTGCAGGCAGGTAAGTACATGATGTTGTATACTGTTGGCGCTTCTTTACCATTGTTGGTTTTGGTGGTTTTTGTTGTAGCTGAGATGGGGTCTATCTTTTACGGGTGGAAAGATGGAAACTACTTTTGAGGCGGGTGATTGGTTGTTTTATGCGCTTCATTGGCTTTTTTAGTTAAGTTACCTATTTATGGATTTCATTTGTGGTTACCAAAGGCCCATGTAGAGGCTCCGGTAGCGGGTTCGATAATCTTGGCTGGTATTTTGTTGAAGCTTGGGGGGTATGGTTTAATTCGGTTTTTTAATGTTTTAAGGTTGTCAAGGTGTTTGACTATCAGTGTAGTTTTTTGCTTAAGTCTTATGGGCGGCACTATTGCTAGTATGGTTTGTTTTGCACAGGTTGACGTTAAGGCATTGGTGGCCTATTCTTCTGTTGGGCACATGAGGCTAGTTCTAGGTGGAATTTATTCTAATACTGAATTAGGGTGAATTGGGGCCTTATTCATGATGTTGGCACACGGGTTGTGCTCTTCAGGGATATTTTTTTTGGCCAGGGAAACTTATAAGTGCTATCACACTCGAAGCCTCTATCTTGTAAAGGGTGGATTGGCGGTAATCCCGGGTATGGCTATGTGTTGGTTTTTAATGTGTGCCATTAATATGGCTGCTCCCCCGTCTTTAAATTTATGAAGCGAGTTGATGCTTGGTATTTCTATTTTAAGGTATTCAGTCGGTTTTGCTGTTTTTTCGGGGCTTATAACTTTTTTGGCTGCTGTATACTCTTGATATGTATATTCTGCTACCCAGCATGGGCAGAGTCCGTTGTGAGCTCGTGGTGGAGTTATGGCGGAAGAGTATATTAACTATGTTCTTTGTTTTGGGCTGTTTTTACCATTAAATGTTGCTTGGGTCTCGTTACTTAGACTATTGTAATAGTGATATAAAATAATTTTTTTTATTGGAGCATTTTAATTTTTGTGCACTCTGTATGGTCGTAATGCTCCTGCGATCGGCTTACATAGCTTAACTGCAACTACTATTGTAAATAGTAGCATGCAAGCCAATAGGGTAAGTATTGTGACTCCCTGATCTGAATATAGAAATCTTAAAGATTGCGCTGTTGAGGTAACTCTTAATTTAAGTTCAGATCTGTCTACTAAAGAGGACATTCTGATCGAATTTTTCAATAAAAAGAAAGTGATTAACATAAAAACTAGTGGGATTAGTTGGTTGTTGATTGAAAATGTTGTATTAGGTGATAATGAGGCAATGTAGGCAAATATTACTAATATTCCGCCGATAAAAATAAAAAATAGCATGTAGGCATATCATGGGCTTGCAGAAGCAATAAGGGTGCAACTAATAAAAGCAAGTAGTAGGACCATTAAACCTAATGAAAGGGGGTGTATTGGGAAGATTATGTTTAGGATGCAGTATACTCATAAGGTTGATAGTAGGAATCAGGTAATGACTGTGAAGGGCATTGTGCACAGTTATGCTGACCTGTTTAGGTCTTTTTGCTTGGAAGGCAACTGTACTTAGATACTCTCGGCATGGTTAGGTTAGTGCTAAAGCTCTAGCAGAAGTAAAGGTGTTAGTGCGGATAATACTATTAGTCTTACTGACAAAAAAGATTTTCAGGCCATATTTATTAGGAGGTCGTAACGGTATCGCGGTAAAGTGGCTCGGGCCCACAAAAATATTACTGCGATTGGGGCTGAAATAATTAAATGTCCTGTTAGTATTGATGCTCTGAATAAGCTTATTATTAAAATATTTCTATATTCGGCTATGAATAGGAAAGCAAATCCGGCTCCTCCGTACTCAATGTTAAATCCAGACACTAATTCAGATTCTCCTTCTGCAAAATCAAATGGAGCTCGATTGGTTTCTGCTAGGATTACAGTTATTCATATAATAGCGAGTGGGATGAGAAGAAGGGCAGTTGGTAAGATGAGATTGGTTTGGCGAACTCTTACCATATCTATTTGACTTTTTAGTATAAGGTAAAAGATAATAATTAAGGTTATTGTTACTTCATATGAAATTGTCTGGGCCATTGCGCGGATGGCTCCTAGGAGGGCGTATTTTGAGTTGGAGGCTCATCCAGCTATAAGCGTAGTATACACTGATAATGAAGAAATACATAAGAATAAAAACATTCCTAGTGCTATTTGAAACCTTAGTTTGAAGGAAGGAAAAAGTTGCCATAACCTTAAAGCCAGGATTAGTATCAGGCTAGGTGTTAGAATAAATGGAAGAAGGTTTGATGATACTGGTATTACTCACTCCTTCACAAAAAGCTTTAGTGCGTCAGCTAGCGGTTGAGGTAAGCCTATGATGCCTACTTTGTTTGGGCCTTTACGAATTTGGAAATATCCGAGCATTTTTCGTTCTAGGAGTGTGAAAAATGCTACAGCTAAGAGAATCAGGAGGTAGGTAATTAGTGTAGAGATTGTGTGCGAGATAATGTAGTAAAGGGGGTGTGGCCCATGATTAGGGCTTAAACCTAAGGCAATTGTCTGCCACTTTACTTCAAAAAGGGCGGTAAGCCTTTGTCTCGGTGTAAGCGAAATGTAATCAATATACTACTTTTTGTACAAAAGTATCAGGGCTTATGAGCCCGTTTTCTACGTCATCAGAGTAGTCCGTTCAGCCCCGGCGTGATACTAAGTTTATGTCTTGGCACTATTAGGCTTTGGTAAAGTTGCAGTTTACAGTAATTAGGAGTAATATACTACAAGACAAAGAAATTGTAGTGTATGAAGGCGGAGTTTTGTTAACTCCATTTAATGATCCAAATTCATTCGTGGAAACACTAGCCTTCATGTTTTGAAAAAACTAATTATAAAAAGAAAGATAATATGTTGTAATTTATAAATTTATAATGGGGTTGGGAGAAGGTGGAGAGAGAGGAAATTGCTAAACAAGCACATAAAATGAAAGTATAATAGATAGGTAGTTTGTTGAATTGCTTGGATCATTTAGTTTTGATATTATTACAATGAGATATTTAAGGCGTGTGAGGGCTCCTCTTCTTTCTGGTGTTTTCCTTTATTGTGTTAGGTTATTTTTATGGGTTTTTGGTGTAATTAATACTAACTTGAGGTTACTGAGAGGTTATATAGTTGAATGACAGTTTTTTAGATTTTGTGGTGTAGAGTGAACTTTTCCTATTATTGTGGATTGCACAAGGGTTACTTTTTCCTGCCTTGTTTGTTTAATCTCTGGGAGTGTATCTTTGTTTAGCGTATCTTATATAGAGAGAGAAGTATTTTTGCGTCGATTTATGCTTTTGATCATAGCTTTTGTTGGGTCAATGAATTTGTTGATTTTTGTTCCCAGATTAGTTACTATTCTTTTAGGTTGGGATGGTCTTGGGATTGTGTCTTTTGCCTTAGTAATTTATTATCAAAATAAGAAGTCTTTAGGTGCTGGAATGTTGACTGTATTGGCTAATCGGGTGGGTGATGTTTTATTAATTTTGTGTATTTGCTTCATAGTGAATTGAGGTGATTGGATGTTAAGGGTAGGAATATTTGGCGATTATGGGGTTCTTGTTTGTTTTTTGTTAGTGATTGGAGGAATGACCAAGAGAGCTCAAATTCCTTTTTCTGCTTGATTACCGGCCGCGATGGCTGCTCCTACACCAGTGTCGGCTTTAGTTCATTCTTCGACTTTGGTAACTGCCGGGGTTTATTTGATTATTCGATTTTATGACTCTTTGGCGGAAGTTCCTGAGGTTTTGGGATTCCTAAGTAAGGTTGGAGGGCTTACCTTGTTAATGGCAGGATTAAGAGCTTGTTTTGAGACGGATTTGAAGAAGATTATTGCGTTATCTACTTTGAGGCAATTGGGGTTAATGATGTTTACGATTGGTATTGGCTATCCGTTTATTGCTGTTTTTCACTTATTTACGCATGCCTTATTTAAGGCGTTGTTATTTTTGTGTGCTGGTTCTATTATTCATAGAATGATTGATACACAAGATAGACGTATTTTGGGGGGTTTGAATAGGTTATTACCTTTTAGGAGAAGGTGTTTGGTGATGAGGAGAGTTGTCTTATGTGGGATACCTTTTTTAAGTGGATTTTATTCTAAAGATTTGATTTTAGAGGACTCTTTTAGAAGAATGATGGGCAGTTTAGAGTTATTGGTTGTTTTGGTGGGGGCTGGATTGAGGTTAGTTTATAGGATGCGACTCATGCTTGTAGGGGTTTTTGGGCAGTATTTTGGGGGGTCTTTGGTTACTTTTGGGGTTGAGAGGATTTATATGCTTGTTTCTATGTCGGTTTTGTCTATGGGGGCTATTATTGGGGGATGAAGTCTACAGATTGTGTGAGTGGATGTTAATGGTTTTAGGATTGTTAGAGGGTTTGCTAAGATAGCAATTGGGGTTGTTACTTTTGGGGGGTTAGGGTATTTTGTCTTGATGAGAATTAGTAAAAGTAAAAAAAGTGCTATTGGGAGGTTGAAGCATTTTCTCTCTTCCATATGGTTTATGGGGCTAATTTCTGGAAGATTTTTATCTGGTGGTGGGTTGAGTAAAGGTGTGATGATACACTTATATCTGGATTCTGGTTGAATGGAAGTTTTTGGGGGGCAAGGGGGGTTTTACAGTCTTAGTCAGGTGGTGAAAGGGCATTCTGTAATGCAAGGAGGGAGTATTTTAGTTTTTGTGCGTATTTCGTTGATTCTAGTAGTACTTAGTCTGGTATTGTCCCTGTAACTTTATATACAAAAATGTTGTACAAATGATGATTGAAAAAATGGGTAAAGGCTAAAGCCGCTTTAGCATTTTCAGTGTTACGTTCTGTTTTAAACTATTTTACCCGTACATGTGATAAGCATTGGCTTAGCAAGTGCTTCATGTGTTTAGGTTTTAAAAACTACTATGTCTCATATTTTTGCGATTATTGGTGCAATAAAAAAGTAGCTAAAGTACAGAATGGAGAAAATTTGTCCAATAGAAATAAATGGGTTTTCTACCGGTCGCCTGCCGATTCAGGTTAAAATAAGGAAAATGCCGATTAGCGTTCAAAATAATAGTTGATTAAGTGGGTAAAAAGCGGTAGATCGTATTAAGTTTTTGTGGGTTAGCGGGATTATAATTAGAATAAGGATTGATATCACTAAGGCAATTACTCCACCAAGTTTGTTTGGGATAGAACGTAGAATGGCGTAGGCAAAAAGGAAGTATCATTCCGGTTGAATGTGGATAGGAGTTCTTAGCGGGTTTGCTGGAATGAAGTTTTCTGGGTCGGTTAGTATGTTCGGTGAGAACAGACAAATTGTTGTTAGTAGTAACAGTAGTGATGCGAATCCGACTGAGTCTTTTAACGTGTAATAGGTGTGGAATGGAATTAGGTTTCTGTCAGCTGACAGGCCTAGGGGGTTATTAGATCCGGTTTCGTGAAGGAAAAGAAGATGGGCAATCGCCGCAGCGGCGATTGCGAAAGGGAGAATAAAATGAAGTACAAAGAATCGGTTTAAGGTAGCGTTTGCAACTGCAAATCCTCCTCATAGTCAGTAGACTAGAAGTTGCCCTATATACGGGATTGCCGAGAGAAGGTTAGTAATAACTGTTGCTCCTCAGAAGGATATTTGTCCCCATGGAAGTACGTAGCCTAGAAAGGCTGTTGCTATAGTTAGGAATAAAAGGATTACCCCGATGTTCCATGTTTCTACCGCTAGGTATGATCCGTAATACATCCCTCGACCAATATGGATGTAGATGCAGACGAAAAATAGGGATGCGCCATTTGCATGCGCGGTGCGCAGAAGCCAACCATAATTAACGTCTCGAGAGATGTGGGCTACTGAATAGAATGCCAATTCGATGTTTGGGACGTAGTGTATTGCTAGGAATAAACCCGTAAGAATTTGTGCCACCAAGCATAAGCCTAAAAGTGACCCGAAGTTTCATCATGCTGATAGGTTAGCTGGTGCTGGCAGGTCATAAAGGGAGTGGTTTAGTAATTTGAGAAGTGGGTGGTGTTTGCGTATTGGGGATTTGATTCGGAAAATTAGCAGTGCTAAGTCTGTAACTCCCAAAGTTACTATTTTTAGTAAACTATTTTCTGGTTGTGTTATTGTAGGCGTTTTGTTTTCTGGAATAGTTGTAACAGGGTTGGAGGTTTTGGTTTAATGGCTAAGTACGGTATATGTTCTTTTGGCATGAAAGGCCAATGTGCGTATTACACCAAATTAGCTTGTGGTGATAACTTGTAGAAAGGGTGGATAAGTTCCACTTTTAGTTAGGTAACAGCTAACTGCTCGATAGCTTCCTGTCTGTGCCCTTAACGGGTAAGGGTGCAGGTCTTTTTTACCGATCCTAAATCGGTAGTATTTATTATACTAACCCGTTTGGGATTTGTGAAGGATTGGTGTAAGCGTTAATTTGTGCGTTTATGGTATTGTTGCTGAAAGTTGCATGTCTCAGGGTCCTTTCGTACAGTTAAGAGTAGAATGATTTAGAGGAGATAGAAACCAACCTAGCTTGCGCCGGTCTTAACTCAGCTCATGTAAGGATATAATAGTCGAACAGACTATTCTGTCATAGCGGCTGCGCTCATGTGAATTACCTTAAGCCAACATCGAGGTCGCAAACCCAACTTTCGATGCGTACTCTCAAGTTGGATTACGCTGTTATCCCCGGGGTAACTTCTTTTTAGTCCGAAGATGTTTTTTATGTGCTTCTTGGTTAATACTGGAAGCTTTAGTGGTTCCAGGGTTGCCCCAACCAAACTTATTAGCATAACCGATCTAGCAGATTTGTTTGGCTTGACAAAGTAAAGCTCCGCGGGGTCTTTTTGTCTTCCTCAATTATTTGGGCTTTTTCACCCAAAAATAAAGTTTTATTAATATACGTGATACAGGGGTTTTTCGTGTTGCCATTCACTGGCCTCCAATTAAAAGGCTATTTATTACGCTACCTTAGCACGCTCACGCTAACGCGGCCGTTAAAATCTTTTTGGTGTTCACTGGGCAGGCATTATTTCTCATGTTTGTGTTTTCGAGAAACGATGTTTTTGGTAAACAGGCGAAAAACAGTGTTGCCGAGTTCATTGCATATATTTTATTGTTCTATGTGGGATTGTTTGGTTCACTTGATTTTTAGGTGATGTGTTAGACAACATAGGTTATACTAATAGAATGCCTGTTTGATAAAGTTGTAGATTATTTCACATTAGATTCCCTTTTTATTAAAATTTTTTGCTTTGTATGTTTTGGTTGGTGTTTATTTGCTAGAACGCAATAAGTTGGCTGTTTTTAGGCCTACTTGTAACTTTGTGAATTTACTTATTTTGCGGTAGCTACCGAGCTTGTCCTCGGTAGTTTATGGTTTGTGGCGATATTGGAGTTGTAAATGCCATAAACTAGCACTTTGATGCTTTTTAGGGAAAACCAGCTATCAAAAAATGTGAAAGGCTTGTTACTTCTACTAACGATTAGTTTATTAATTATGATACATTAATTTTGAGGGGTTAGTAGCTCATATTTTTTCGGGAGCTTAAGTGTTATTAATATGAATGTTGCTTCTCCATGATGCAAAAGGGAGAGATGATTATTCTTTCTTTATTTGACTAGTAATTTGGCCCTTGCGGTTTGTTATCTGAAAATGGTTTTGTGGGGTACTTCTATGGTTGAATGTTTTCTTTATGGTGATGAAATAATATTATAGATTGTGTTTACAAAGGGGTGTGTCCGTAGAAAGAGCTACAATCTTTTGCCTGAGATCTCGGCCACTTTGCTTTGCCATGGAGAAGGTTGAACTTCTTATCTTTGATTTACAAGACCAATGCTTATTAGCTTCTCGTGACATATCCTGAAGTACTATTACTGTGGTCGAGTTAAAAGCTCGGTGCCTAGAGCTCGGCCATCTGGATGGATAGGGGCAATTTCCATTACCCCTACTATGTTACGACTTATCCCGCTTTAGTCGCAGGAGTGACGGGCGATTTGTGCGCACTTTAGTTCTTGTTCAAATGCACTATGTGTGTGCCATTTTACTTTCAAGTCCTCCTTCATAGGGGTTTTAAGGCCTAATTTGGTAATTTTGTTTATTTGTATCCCATAAATCAGCTTTTCATTGGCTGTATGTCACCTGAATTGGTCGAGGTGTTCTCTTTTTGCTTCCTATTGGGTCTTCTCTGAGCAAGCATAAACGGCCATACACAAGCTGATTACTAGAAAAGCTTTGGTTATTCGTGGATTATCGATTTAAGATACAGGATCCCCTGATATGGAGTAAAGTACCGCCACATTGTTTGAGGTTTAAGCTTTCGCTCTTAGTATTCTTTTTGCTGTTGGGCCACGCAATAGTCGGGTATCTAATCCGAGTTTCGTTTTGTGGTTTGTAAGAGTAGGTATAAGTATGACCTGTTTGGATCTGGTTTGTAAATTTATCTTTTTACGTTATAAGTTGGCTTAGTGGTCTGACTAGGTGTTACCCTCTAAGGTGGGATGGAGTTAACTTAGAGTAAGGGTATAACCGCGACTGCTGGCACCCCTTTTGCCACTCTTTGTACTTTTTTCTAAGGCCTAGTTTCCTAGCTACTGTAATATAGGACATTGGTGTTGTGGGTGTGTTTAACCTTAGATTTGCTAGAGAAGCATCTTGACCGTAGGCCCTAGTGCGTCTGTTTAAGGCGTTGGTTGGGTTTTGGTTTGTCACAATGTGTGTTAGCTGCCATATGTAGTTTAATTAGGGTAATTAACTTTATACGTCAATGAAATATTATAAAACAAGGGTACGAGTGTAACCACACTTATGGGTCGAAACCATAACACTTTTAGTTTCTTGTTCGTAGAGATTGACTGTTTGTCAATTAAAGCTTTGAAGGCTATTAGTTTTTTTAACTTAAACCTCTTAACAGGATTTTAATAGGAAGAATTATGTCTATTTTTGAGTTATGAGCCCAATAGCTTGTTTAGCTTACCCTATTGAGTTTTTAGGATGTTTGAATAATTTTCTTCTTTCTTCTTAGGTCTATAAATTTTGTTTATGAAAAGTTAGAAGAAGAAAAATAAAAGGGAAAGGGGCATAATTTGTGAAAGGAGGAATGAGATTGATGTGTTGGTTATTAATTTAAGCTGCGAGATTGGTATTTTGTGGAGTCTTAGTAATGGTGAGAAGGTTAGGGATAAGTAATAGTAAAGTCTAATGATAGCTCCTGAGATTAAAGTTGCTAAGATAAGGGTTTTGGCTTCTGTGAATATCAGTACTAATAGTTTTATAGCGAATCCAGTTAATGGTGGTAGACCACCAAGAGATAAGATTGTAATTGCTAGTAGGAAGGACTCGTACGGTTTTTGTGAGACTGGGAATAGTTGCTTATAGGTTTTTACCCTGTTTTGGAGTAAGGCAACAAATAGTGAGGTGTTGATCATTATATATGTTAATAAATACAGAGTTAGTACTGGCCCCGGGGCGGCAATTCCGGCTAGTATTCATCCTGTGTGTGCAATCGATGAGTAACTTAACAGTAAGCGAATGTCTGTCTGGTTTAGACCACCAATTCCGCCTCATAATGCTCTAATCCCTGCGATAGGTAGGATTTTTGTGGCTAACGATGGGTTTATCGAGCTAATAGCGAAGATTGGGGCGATTTTTTGTCAGGTTAAAAGGACAAAGGCAGGTGTTAGGGACAAGCCTGATATTACTGCAGGGAATCACGAATGAAGTGGTGCCACACCTAGTTTTAAGCATATGGCAATGGGTATTAGAATTTGTATGCTGTCAGAGTGAAGAGAGATTAAGGCCCCTATAATGAAAATTGTGGACCCTAATGACTGTGGGATTAAGTACTTTACTGCTGTTTCTGACTCATTGGTTGTAATTTTGTGGTATATAAGTGGGATAAAGCCTAGCATGTTGATTTCTAAACCTATTCATGTTGTTAGCCAGTTTGATGAAGACAGCACCATAACTGTGCTTGTTGTTATTAGAAATACGAATAAGAGTTTGTGTGGGGATTTCATTTGAAGGATTAGGTTTTACTTATTATTTTGATGTATTTGATTTGTCATTGGTAGCAAGGTTAGTGGATGCTTTACTTTTCTTTGGCTCGTAAGTGCTAGGTTCGTGTCTATTTATGGTTTTGGTACAATTGGGTTGTGGTTCGGTGATGTTTAGGGTTAATGGTTTTGTGGTTTTTATGGGCTTTGGGCTGTTAATTCTTGTTGAAGTAAGAAGCAGATTCACTAAAAGTACCAAAATAGTGATGGCAGTTAATGCTCTTAGTGGGTTGAAATTTGAAAAATAATTGCGTAGGTGTTGAGTGTATACCTTTTTTCAGATAGGAAAGGGGTTTACTATAGCCTACACCAGTTTTTAAGATTGGCAGGAAACTTATTAATGCCTTTACTGGGTTCTGAGTGTTGAAGGGAAGTGAAAGGAATTAGACCTCTCTTTACATAGTTAGAAGCCATGTATTAGCTCAGCTACTTCCCTTGAATAATTGATTAAAGAAGGGTAAGCGAGTCGAACGTTTTCTTTCTGTTTTCAAGGCAGAGATTCTCCGAGGCCCTTCTTTGGGTGTTTGGAAAGGCTTGGTAGTTCTGGAGTGTAGTCTTGCTCAATTTTTAATTGCAAATCAAATCTTTTTATTAAAGTACAGAACTTGTAGTGGTTATAATATTATGGTTTTTCTCTCTTTTTACTTAAATTTTAAATTACTATAGATTTTTGTTCGAGCAGTAAATGGAGTGTTACTAATAAAATAGATAGAGACCTGGGGAGAAAGGCGAGTAGGTTTAAGTGACGAAGTAGTTTAAGCCAAAAATAACAGATTGTGGTTCTGTTGATAGTTGTACCTTTTCGTTGATGGATTTTGGTGTGTATTTATTCTTGTTTGTTAATGGACAATGAGAAGATGGAAAAAGTGATTGTTAGGGTTTTAATTTCCGTTATGTTGGGATTAGTTCTTCTTTTTTTGGGCTTAATGTTAGGGGTTTCGAACTTTAACGGTCGCGAAAAGTCTAGGCCGTTTGAGTGTGGTTTTGACCCCATTGGTTCTTCTCGTGTACCTTTTTCCTTGCGATTTTTTTTACTTGCTGTTATTTTTGTGGTTTTTGATGTCGAGATTGTGTTGCTATTTCCGGCTGTTATGGGAATTGGGGGTAGTTGAATGTGGATTAGGGGTTATTTTGTGTTAATTTTATTTTTGGTGATTTTGTTTTTAGGTGTTGTTCATGAATGGCGTGAAGGTTCATTAGAGTGGGAGAGGTAGCAAGTGAGAAGATGTTGTTTAAGAAATGAGCTTTTGAGGTCAGTTAGGGTTTCAGGATAGGTTTGGTTGGTTAGGTTTTGAGTTGTCTTTTTTTCATGATCATGCCATGTTTGTTTTGGTGTTAGTATCTTCTTTTGTTGGTTATATGATAGTGTGTTTGTTAAAAAGGAGCTTGTCTTCTCGTTTTGTTATGGAAGCGCAGAGGCTTGAGGGGGCTTGAACTGTGATTCCGGGATTGCTTTTGTTAATTTTGGCTGTTCCGTCTGTCCGATTATTGTATTTGTTAGATGAAGTTGGTGGGCCTGTTGTTAGAATAAAGGCAATTGGTCATCAGTGGTATTGGAGATATGAATATAATGATGGGGGAGAGTTAGTTAGGTTTGATTCTTACATACTAGGGGTTTCTGATATTGCTGATGGGGGTTACCGTTTGTTAGAAGTTGATAATCGTTGCGTGTTGCCTTATGGTGTGGATAGGCGGGTTCTTGTAAGGTCCGCTGATGTGGTTCATGCTTGGGCTTTGCCGGCGGTGGGAGTAAAAGCTGATGCTGTTCCTGGACGTATTAATCAGTTAGCAATTCATTTGGCAAGGTCTGGTGTGTTGTACGGGCAATGCAGTGAAATTTGCGGTGTTAATCATTCTTTTATACCTATTGGTTTGGAGGGGGTTTCTCCGGGAGTATTTTATCACTGGTTAATGAAGTAGATATTTGTGTTTTAGGTACTTTATTGTACGAAGGAGGGAAATTAGGAGAAATAGGCGT